GATAAAATGGCTGAGAGTTAGGCGATAGACTGTAAATTTATTAACGAGGTTTTATTCCTCTTTTATCAGTAAAGTTTCATAGTTTAAGCTAAAATGTCAGACTGCAATTCTGGAGATACAATAGTGTTGGAGCTTTGGTAAGACCTAAGAGATTAAACTCTTATTGAAAGGTTTGAAGTCTTTTAGTTTCATTAACTTAAGATCTTTATTATGAAGTTAACATGTAAACAATCGGGGACATCAGTAATCCAATAAAATTTAAGAAGATTATTAAGGTAGTTGCTAAACTAGTTTTGTTTTCTATTAAAAATTGTCATTTTAATATAGCGGAGGCCATTATAAAAGATCTTAGAGTTAATCGCAGGTAGTAGTAAAGATTAATTAATGTTCCAACAATGAGAAAAAAAGCCAAAAATGTATAGTTAGAAGCTGAAATTTCTTGGATTGTAATTCATTTAGGAATGAAGCCCGTGAATGGAGGTAGGCCGCCTAGGGAAAGTAAAGATATAAATATAATGCAATTTTGTGTCGTATTTTGAAAGCCCCTAGAGATAAGGTGGTTTAAGTGATAGGCTTGCTTGTAGAAAAAAAATAAAGCGATTGTGGCCGAGGTGACACAATAGACAATAAAATAAATCAATCATAAAGATTCCCTAATTAAAAGAGCAGACAGTATTCAAGCAGTGTGCCCAATAGAAGAGTAAGATATTAATTTACGCAATATAAGCTGGTTAATTCCACCCAGGGCACCCACTAAAGCAGAGGCGGGGATAATTAGCGTAATTAATCAGTAAGACGAATCAATTACGTAGGATAGGAGGGCCATTGGGGCAATTTTCTGAATCGTTGATAAAATAATAAATTGGAGTCATCCCAGACCTTCTGCTACTATAGGAAATCACATATGAAACGGGGCTGCTCCCATTTTAATCAAAAGTGCAATCGATAATAAATACGAATAAAATATTACTCCTGCTACTATGGCTGAAGAGGCTAATAGAATTATTGCTGAGGCTAAGGCTTGGGTTAAAAAATATTTCAACCTAGCCTCTGAAGAGAATTGATTAGTCTCTGAAGAAATTAGAGGAATAAACGATAAGAGATTGAGCTCTAGGCCTATTCAAGCAGTGAATCATGATGACGAAGACACTGCTATTATCATTCCAAATGTTAATGTGGAAAAAAATAAAAGATGAGAAGGAATTAGGAAAATTAAAAAGAGAGGGGTTGTTACCCTCATAAACGGGGTATGGGCCCACTAGCTTAATTAGCTTATCTTTTTAATAAACTATACTCTAGTGTAGTGGCACATTAGATTTTGATTCTTGAGGTAATGGGGCTATCCCATTGAGTATAATGAAGGTAAAGTTGTGTTTACATGATTTATCCTATCAAGATAATCCTTTTTCAGGCACTTCATTTGATAGGAATGTTGGAGGTTGGCATGGGAGTAAACCCTTTCAATCTTAATTCACACTTAAAATTGAATTTTATGCCACGAAGGGGGGAAGCGGGTGGAAAGATTTTCATCTTTTATGTAACAAGTATAAAATAAAAAACTTATATCAACCGAAAATATATTTAGTATTAAAATGAGAAAATAAAGATAAAGGGTAGTATGGTATTACCATTTTTAGAAAATAATAAGCACTAAAAATTTAAAATTTTGATCAAAAAATTCGCTTCTATGGTCAAAATAACTTGTTTATGTTTGGTCAATACCAACATATATTTCGGTCCTAGTTAAATAACTAACTATAAAAAAAAATTTTTAAAAAAAATTTTTTTTAATTAATATAATTTTTAATTGGTTATATGCCTATAATTGGATATAGAGTTATTTGTATGCAATTACTTTAGTTGAATTGAATATTAGTTATTATAGATATAACGTCCTCTCTAATATGCTTCTTTGAATACTTGGGAGAGTAAATGAGAAGAAGCATGGGAGAGGACGTTATATCTACTTTCATTAGTTTATTAGATATGTATACATATTATTAAATCTATTTATATACCTATATGTATACATTTAATTGATTCTTATTATAAATTTATAGTCTACTATTAAGCCTTCGCTCTTATAAAATGAAAAGTGGATTATACCCAAATATACTCTTATAAAGAGAATTTATAATCCAGCAAATGGTTAAAACAAATTAAAAAATTATAATTTCATCATCGTCGTAGTCATGTTTATCTTAATATAATGAATTATCATTTGACATAAGAGCATAGGTAGTTAAAGACTAAATTATTTTATACAAAGCTACGCTTTTGGGGGGCCTAGCTAAGAAGTTTCTCGGGGCCAGATTTTTCTTAAAAGTAAACTAAATATTACCAAGGGTGATTATATTGTTCCTGATTAAGTAGTTTAGTAGTTGTCACCGTCTGTTTAAATTTATTATTTTGTAAATCAAGCTGAAGTTTGACTCTGGCTAATTGTTTTCTTTACGATGAAAGTGCATGTAAATTCGAGTGAGACAAGGCTTAATAGCCTAGAGGGCTTAGCATATAGTTAATAAAAGTTGATTACAATTATTAAAATCTCAGCATATAATATTAGGTTATTAGCTTGAGCTAGAACTAGAAAATCGTATAAAACCTGGCTAAAATTGTGCCAGCCGCCGCGGTTATACTGTGAGGTTAAGTAAACAAATTTTGGTTAAAATAAGTTATTATGCTGTTATCGCTGTAAAAATAAGATATTAGCTATAAGTGAAATAAACAATTAAAATATTATGTTTATTAAAGATAATGTATAAGAGGCTTAAAAGTTTAAGATATAAACCAGGATTAGATACCCTGCTATACTTAAGTTAAATAAAATTACCCGGGTAGTACATAGTTATACTCTCGAAACCCAAAGAGTTTGGCGGTATCTCAGCCTAGTTAGAGGAGCTTGTTCCGTAATCGATAACCCGCGAAAAATCTTACGCATTATGGTAGACAGTTTATATACCGTCGTTGTTAGATAATGCTAAAAGGCAAATAATTATCTAAATATAATAAAATATAATATATCAGATCAAGGTGTAACTTATGAGTGCGAGTTGAATGAGCTACAATTTAAAATGATAAATACGAAAGTTGGCTTTAAACCAGTCAGCGGAAGGTGGATTTAATGGTAATCTCAGTTTTAGCAGGCTGTTGTGATATAAGCTCTGAGATATGTACACATCGCCCGTCGCTCTCACTACAAAGTGAGATAAGTCGTAACATAGTAGGGGTACTGGAAAGTGTTCCTAGAATGCAAAATAGAGCTTGATTAGTTAAGCATCTCACTTACGTTGAGAAGATATCGTGCAACCCGATTTATTTTGAAATAAATACTTATTTATGATAAATTGTATAATTTAGTTGATAGTGAAAATAATCTTAATTCTTTTTTATAAGTATCTAATAAAGAAATTTTAATTTTAAATAATAGCTGACAAGTACTGTAAAGGAAAGTTGAAATATGTGAAAACTTAATTTGATGATAGTATAATTATAAATTAGTACCTTGTGTTTCAGGGAACTTAAAATTAAATCTTCAACATAGGTAATCCCGAAATTTAGTGAGCTAGCTTATTATAAATAGTTAACGTAGTATAGTTATTATAAATAATTTGCTAGAAGTGAAATTCTATACGCACTAATAAGTATCTGGTTTTTTAATAAATGAATTCAATTCAGCTCTTAGAAACCTCTTTTCTAAGTAGTAAAAACAGGAGGGAAAAGCTTCTTGTTTGATAATAGCCAAATTACAGGTAATTAAAAATGTAGTCTATTTATCTAGGCTTAAAATCAGTCAAGTTTTAAAATCGTTATAGATTATTTACTAAAAAGTTAATATTTAAAATTACCTTAATTAAATTTATTAAAAAGCTAAATAAAATTATTCATTTCTGATTATAATTAAGTTATTAGTATAAAATACCTTGTAAATTAAAATTACTAGTTTAATACTCGCATATTTTTCAAAGGGCTTAATTGTACTAAGGAACTCGGCAATCATTCCTTCTGCCTGTTTATCAAAAACATGTCCATATGATAAAGCGGTTTATATGGTCTGGCCTGCCCACTGATATATAATTAAAGGGCCGCGGTATTTTGACCGTGCGAAGGTAGCATAATAATTAGTCTCCTAATTAGAGGCTTGTATGAATGGTCGGACAAGATGGAAACTGTCTCAGTACAAAACATAAAATTTAATATTTAAGTAAAAAAGCTTAAATAAAATGAAGTGACGATAAGACCCTATAAAGCTTTATAGTAATTTCTTTTTATTTAAAATATAAAATTTTAACCTTTTTAAAGATTATTACTATTTTACTGGGGCGGTAAAAGTATATTTTGATTAACTGCTTTTGTTTTAATTAACAACGATAGTTGAATAGTCATGTGATCCATTATTAATGATCAAAAGTACAAGTTACTTTAGGGATAACAGCGTAATTTTTCTTGAGAGTCCTTATCGAAAGAAAAGTTTGCGACCTCGATGTTGAATTAAGGAAGCCTTAAGGTGCAGCAGTTTTAATAGGCAGATCTGTTCGATCTTTAAACCCTTACATGATTTGAGTTCAGACCGGCGTAAGCCAGGTTGGTTTCTATCTTTCATTATTAAGAAATTTACTTTAGTACGAAAGGATTTAGTAAATCAAATATTTTGTTTTATAGTTGAGCTCCATTAACTGTTAAGTTGGCAGAAAAGTGCACTAGACTTAGGATCTAATAATAAGGTTTGTTATCACCTTACTTAATAGTGACTGTAATGATAATAGTTAACTATATTGTGTTGATAGTATGTGTATTAGTAAGAGTGGCTTTCTTTACTCTTTTAGAACGTAAAGTATTGGGGTATATTCAAATTCGTAAGGGACCTAATAAGCTTGGGTTTATTGGGATTCTTCAGCCTTTTGCTGATGCAGTTAAATTATTTACTAAAGAGCAAGCCTTGCCGGTAATAAGAAACTTTTTGCCCTATTATTTATCTCCAATTTTTAGGTTGTTTATCTCTCTAGTAGTTTGGTTGGTAATTCCTTATGAGACGGGGTTAATGAATTTCGGCCTGGGGTCACTATTCTTTTTGTGTTGTACAAGGCTGGGGGTATACACTTTAATAGGAGCTGGTTGATCCTCTAATTCTAAATATGCTCTCCTGGGCAGGATTCGGGCGGTATCCCAGACAATCTCTTATGAGGTTAGGCTGGCCTTAATCTTGCTTTCGTTTATTTTCTTAGTCGGGGGGTTTAATCTAGGCTTGTTTAGGGACTATCAAAGTGAGTGCTGGTTAATATTGTTAACCTTACCATTGGCTGGGGTATGATTCGTCTCATGCTTAGCTGAGACGAATCGAACTCCATTTGATTTTGCGGAAGGGGAGTCTGAATTAGTGTCGGGCTTTAATGTGGAGTACAGTGGGGGAGGATTTGCATTAATTTTTTTGGCTGAATACAGTAGAATTTTGTTTATAAGAGCTTTATTCGTAATCCTATTTATAGGCTGTTGTCCCAGGGGGCTAAGGTTTTGCCTAAAGTTGGTATTTATTGTATTTAGGTTCATTTGAGTCCGTGGGACATTACCACGGTTCCGTTACGATAAGTTGATATATCTATCATGAAAAAGTTTTCTTCCAGTCTCATTAAATTATCTTATGTTTTTTATAGGTCTTAAGATGTTTATAAGAGTGATCCTTCTATAGTAGACAGTTTATATCACGTTCTGATTTTAGTATATTAAAAAAAATTATTAGGGGATTTAAACCTCTGTAGGATACTTTCAAAGTATCTGCCTGTCCTCGGCCAAATAATTATCTAGCTAAGAATTTCGTCCCAGATTATGAATATAATAGGGCTTACTAGGTAATATAAGAAATATAAAACCGTTAAAATTTGTCCTGTTAATACATATGGTTCTTCAACTGGGCGAGCTCCAATTCAAGTTAATAGAATAACAATCACTACTATTGATCAGAACATTACCTGATTAACTGGGTAAAATGATAAACCTCGGAAATTGGCCTTTTGGGTAAAAGGTATGATAAAGAGGATAGCAATAGAAGCTACTAGAGCAATAACTCCTCCTAGTTTATTAGGAATAGATCGAAGGATTGCGTAAGCAAATAAAAAGTATCATTCAGGCTGAATATGTAATGGGGTACTTATTGGATTGGCGGGAATAAAGTTTTCTGGGTCTCCTAATAAATATGGATCAAATAATCTAAGTAGAATTAATGCCATTAGCATGAAAACAAATCCCACAATGTCTTTAAAGGTAAAGTAGGGGTGGAACGGAACCTTGTCAATATTACTAACTAATCCCAGTGGATTTCTAGATCCTGTTTGATGAAGGAAAAGAATATGTACCATAGTGGCAGCCGCTACAATAAATGGGAACAAAAAATGAAAGGTAAAGAACCGGGTTAAGGTGGCATTGTCTACTGCAAATCCCCCCCATACTCATTGAACTAGGTCAGTGCCAATATAAGGAATAGCCGATAGTAAGTTTGTAATGACAGTGGCCCCTCAAAAGGACATTTGTCCTCAGGGTAGTACGTAGCCTATAAAAGCTGTTCCTATCACTAGAAATAAAATGATTACCCCTACTATTCACGTGTGCATGAATAAATATGAACCATAGTATAATCCCCGTCCTACGTGAAGATATAAACAAATAAAAAAGAACGAAGCCCCATTTGCATGAACAGTTCGTAGTAGTCAACCGTAGTTAACGTCTCGACAGATGTGGGCTACTCTAGAAAAAGCAAGATCAATGTGGGCCGTGTAATGCATCGCCAGAAATAATCCAGTGGCAATTTGAACTACCAAGCAAAGGCCTAATAATGACCCGAAATTTCATCAAATAGAGATGTTAGAGGGAGCTGGTATATCAACGATCGCTCCGTTTATAATTTTAAATAAAGGGTGAGACTTACGAATAGGTATTGTCATATGTTGTTAGCATTCGTAGTGGTCCTAAGAAAGTGTATGTAATTTTTACTACTACGATTAAAGTTAATAATAAATATAAAATTATAAATAAAGTTGTATTTATTGTATTGGCAGAATAGATGTTTCCAATTAAAACCATTTGCCTGTTATAGGTGTTTCCTATATACTTGTGTATATCCGAGGAAGCTATTTTAAAGTCTAATAATAATGGATCTAAGACTATGGCTAATAGCATTCCTGAAGCTACGGTAATAATAAAAAAGGCAATTATTTTAAATGAAAATTGAAACATTTCATTAGATGCAAGGGAGGTGATATAAATGAACAATACAAGCATGCCCCCTAAAAAAATTAAAAAAAGGATATATGAAAATCATACGTGGAAATTTATTAAAGCAGTAATAGCGCAAATAGCTAAAGTCTGTAAGAGGAGTATTATTCCCATTGCTAAAGGATGTGTAATACTTATAAAGACTAGCCTTAATGTTATCGAGACTAAATATAACAATAAAATGTATGAAATCTCAAGGGGTAGTTTAAAATAAAATACTAGTTTTGGGAATTAGTGATAGGAGGACTCTCCTTCCCTTGATGCTTTAAGAATTATAATAATTCACTTTTGATTTACAAGACCAAAGTTCTTTTTTAAACTATTAAAACAAATGTTAAGACTTAATTTCTATTTATTGGGGAGATTAATTATAATCTTGAGAGGTATATGAGGGTTCGTTTCTAAGCGTAAACATTTACTTAGTTCCTTGCTTAGTCTAGAGTATATAATATTGGGTATTTTCTGGTTGTTAACAATAGTATTCTCTTATTTAGGGCAAGAAAGGTATTTTACGCTGATTTTTCTGACTTTAGCTGCTTGTGAGGGAGCGTTAGCATTATCTATTCTGGTATCCATTATTCGAACACACGGAAATGACCGATTCTCAAGCTTTACAATACTTCGATGTTAAAATTTGTATTGGGGTCTTTTTTCCTAACACTTGGGTGTGGTAGGTGGTATGGAGTACAACTGGGGATAGTAATCCTGTTTGTTTACTATTTGCTCTGCTGTAAGCATGATTTTTACATAAGGTTGTTGAGGTATAGGTTTGGTTCAGATTGGTTAAGTTACATTCTTATTCTCCTTAGATTCTGGATTATATTACTGGTTTTAATAAGAAGTCAGGCAGTCTTCGATAAAAATAATTTTTATAAAATTTTTGTGATAACATGTTGTCTATTAAACTTTTTTTTAGTTATGACTTTCGCATCTACTGATCTATTCCTCTTTTATATTAGCTTTGAGGCGTCTTTGATTCCTACTTTGATTTTAATCTTAGGGTGGGGCTATCAACCGGAACGAATTGGTGCTGGAATTTATATACTTTTTTACACATTGACTGCATCTTTGCCTTTATTAATTTCTTTAATAGTCTTATATAACTGTGGGGGATCACTAACCTTAGGGCTAACCCATGAAGTTATGGGGTATTCCTTTATCTATAAAGTTTGGTATATAAGGAGAGTTTTTGCATTTATCGTTAAATTACCAATATTTATATTTCATTTATGACTACCCAAAGCTCATGTAGAAGCTCCAGTGGCTGGTTCAATAATTTTGGCTGGAGTGTTACTTAAATTAGGTGGTTACGGACTGTTACGTGTAGTCCCTTTATTCAGTCATGCTAATGGTAAACTCTGCTGAATTTGGGTGAGAATTAGATTAGTGGGCGGGGTACTCGTAAGGTTAATATGCTTACGCCAAGTTGATATTAAAGCGCTCATTGCGTATTCTTCTGTAGCTCATATAGGGATGGTGCTGTGTGGTGTGACTATCTTTAATTGATGGGGGGTAAACGGGGCTGTAGTAGTCATGGTGGGCCACGGCCTGTGTTCTTCTGGGTTATTCTTTATAATCAATATGGTTTATGAGCGTTTGAGAAGTCGAAGTCTCTTGATTAATAAAGGCCTGTTGAATATTATACCTACCATGGCAATATGATGGTTCTTGCTATGTGCTGGTAACATGGCTGCACCTCCTACCTTGAACTTACTAGGTGAGATTCAGTTAATTGTTAGAATCATGAATTGAAGTAGGTTTAATATAATTGGTATTGGTTTGTTGTCTTTCTTTAGTGCTGCCTATACCTTATACTTATTTTCTATTAGACAACATGGTAAGTACTACAATGGAATGTTTTCCTGTTGCAGGGGGAAAGTACGCGAATATTTAGTTTTAATACTTCATTGACTTCCATTAAATCTTATGTTTATGATAGGAAGTCTTATACTATTCGTATTTTAATTTAAATAGTTTATTTAAAACGCTGGTCTGTGGATCCAGAGATATAACTTAAAGTTATTTTAGATCGTGTTATGACATCTAAAAATATATTTATCTAGTATAGTTTTTTTGCTAGTAGGATCTACAACTATATTGCTTATATCTTCAATCTCTCTTTACAAGGGAGTAGGATATTTTATCGAGTGAGAGATTGTTAGAACTAACAGAAGCTCCGTTGTAATAACTTTAATCTTAGACTGGATGTCTTTAATATTTTTAGGGTTTGTAATATTGATTTCTTCGATAGTACTATATTATAGCGGGGGTTATATAGAAGGAGACCCTAATATAAACCGATTTATTTATTTGGTCTTAATATTTGTAATTTCTATGGTAGCACTTATCATTAGTCCAAACCTAATTAGTATTTTATTGGGCTGAGACGGGCTTGGTTTAGTTTCTTATTGTCTAGTTATTTATTATCAAAACGAGAAATCTGGTGCAGCTGGTATACTTACTGCATTGTCTAATCGAGTTGGGGATGTCGCAATCTTGTTAGCCATTTCTTTAATATCTGTCTACGGTGGCTGGAATTTTGTCTTTTACCTAGGAAACATTTGTGGGGATAGTTCTTTAAGTATTTTATGTTTTCTGGTTATATTAGCTGCTATGACAAAAAGGGCTCAGATTCCTTTTTCTGCTTGGCTTCCAGCTGCAATGGCCGCTCCCACTCCTGTCTCTGCATTAGTGCATTCTTCCACTCTAGTTACAGCGGGGGTATATTTATTAGTGCGGTTTGAACCTGCTATGCATGGTAGCACATATTCTCAAGCTTTGTTATTATTAGGGGGTGCAACTATATTTATAGCGGGATTAGGGGCAAATTTTGAGTATGATCTAAAAAAAATTATTGCATTATCAACTCTTAGTCAGTTGGGGGTTATGATAAGGATCCTAGGATTTGGTCTGCCCGACCTTGCATTTTTCCATCTCTTATCTCATGCTTTATTTAAAGCCTTGTTGTTTATGTGTGCTGGAGTGGTTATTCACAGGGCAAAAGATTATCAAGATATTCGAATAATAGGGGGGTTGAGAAAATTTATGCCTTTAACCACTTTCTATATAAACCTGGCTAATTTAGCTTTGTGTGGGATGCCATTTATGGCTGGGTTTTACTCTAAAGATGTTATTTTGGAGATAGCTTTCATGGGCACTATTAATTATATTTCTTTTTTAATGTACGTATTTGCTACTGGTTTAACAGTGTGTTACACGGCTCGGCTGGTGTACTATTCTGTAACAGGTGGTTTTAACATAGGAAGGTTGCATACCGTTAACGATGAGAGTAGTTTATTGACTAGCCCCATATTGTTGTTAGCCCTAGGGGCTGTTACAGCTGGTTCTATACTTAGTTGGTTGATTATTCCTTATCCTTATATAATCTGCTTAAGGAGGTTTTATAAAGGCTTAGTTTTAATAGTATGTGTTCTAGGTGCATGAATTGGGTATGTTTTAAATTTAGGTTCATTTTTATATATTTTAAATTCATTTAAGTACTATAAAGCTGTTGTGTTTAGGGGAAGAATATGATTCCTCCCTTTCCTCTCTACTCAAGGAGTTATGTATGACTTCTTATTGAGCGGTTTTAATGTTTATAAACTAGGGGACCAAGGCTGGTTTGAAAATAAAGGAGGACATAATTTACATAGTTCTTTAATAAAAAGATCAGGTTTATTAGAAAAAATACAAGATAATAGGATCAAACTCTACATGATTACTTTCCTATTCTGGGGTGTTTTATCTATTATTATTATATAAATTTACATAGATTATAATTTAGATCGTAACACTGAAGATGTTAAGGAGGTTAATATAACCTGTGAATGTACTTTAAAAGAATAAATTCTTATCTTTACATTGAAAATGTAATGTGTTTATTACACTACAAAAGCAGAAATACAAACGGAATTTAACCGCTTAAGTTAAAAGTTAGTAGCTTTTTCTCACCTCAGTCTATTTCCTTAACCAGAAAAAAAATTTTTTCAATTCTATTATTAACAATAATATACCTCTTTTTGGTTTTGGTTAAGAACTAGGTAAAGGTATTTTAATACCAAAGGTCAGGTCGAAACTGAATGCAATAGTTCGCTTTTTACCTTAATATGTTACTAAGATAAGCTACTTTGTAACACCTTCTGAATGCAAATCAGATATCATTTTTGACTACTATCCTTTTAATCTGCCCAATCCAAGGCCCCTTGATTCCACTCGTGGTAGAGCCCTAATAGTAAGATTAGAATGAAAAAAACTCCTGTGAATAACCAGCTAAAAACATTTACCATTTTTAGAATAGTGGCCAGGGGGAGTAAGAGGGTAATTTCTACATCGAAAATAAGGAAAATAACGGCAATAAGAAAAAATCGAAGAGAGAAGGGTAGTCGAGCAGATCCTTTTGGGTCGAACCCACACTCAAAGGGAGTGTTTTTTTCTCGGTCTGTAATGGTTTTCTTTCTTAATAGAAAAGAAATTATCATCACAACTGCGGAAATAATTAAAGTAATTGTAATTGCTAAACTGGAAATAATCATTATCTTTTCTAGAATTGTCTAGACCCTTTGGTTGGAAGCCAAAAATACTTTTATACTAAAAAGATTTATCCCCCTCATCAATAAATCGAGATATATAGGAATAATCAAACTACATCTACAAAATGTCAGTATCAAGCCGCCGCTTCAAATCCGAAGTGATGATGACTAGAAAAGTGACATAAGTATAACCGATAGAAACAAACCGCTAGGAATGAGGACCCAATGATTACATGTAGGCCATGAAATCCTGTAGCTACAAAAAAAGTAGAACCGTAGACCGAGTCCGCAATTGTAAAAGAGGCCTCGAAATATTCTAAGGCCTGCAAGGCTGTAAAATAGACTCCTAGTAAAATGGTAATTCCCAATCCTTGTAGTGCCTGTGAATGATTACTTTCTATAATTGCATGGTGGGCTCATGTGACTGTTGCCCCAGACGATAATAAAATGGCAGTATTTAGTAACGGGATCTGAAATGGGTTGAATGTTATAATCCCTGCGGGGGGCCAGCTAGTGCCGATTTCCACAGCAGGAGCTAATCTTCTGTGAAAAAATGCTCAGAAGAATGAAAAAAAGAATAATACTTCTGATGTAATGAACAAAATTATTCCTCATCGTAAGCCGACTATTACAATAGAAGTGTGTAATCCTTGGTAGGTACCTTCTCGGGTAATATCCCGTCATCACTGAATTATGGTTAATAAGACTGCTAAAACGCCTAGAACAAATAAGTCAATTTGAAATTTATGAAATCATTTAACTAGTCCAGTAGTTAGTATTATAGCTCTAATTGATCCTGTTAGTGGCCATGGGCTCATATCTACAAGGTGGTAAGGATGGTGTCCGTGATCTGACATTAGTTTACCTCTCCGGCGTATAAAGTTCTTAATACCGCAAACACATAAGATTGAATTACAGCTACGGCTGCTTCAAGGGTTAGTAAAAGAACTTGAGATAGTAGGAGAAGAGAAAGAATAGTTATTCTTAAACTTGGTCCAGTAGAAGCTAATAAAGTCAATAGTAAATGACCTGCAATTATGTTAGCTGCAAGTCGAACAGCTAACGTACCTGGTCGCATAATATTACTTAGTGTTTCAATCAGAACTATAAAAGGTATTAAGAAAGCTGGGGTGCCCTGGGGCACTAAGTGGGCAAATATATGTTTAGTGTGGTTGATTCACCCGTATAATATGAACCCTAATCATAGGGGTAAAGAGAGAGATAGAGTTATAGCTAAATGACTAGTTCTGGTGAATACGTATGGTATAAGACCTATAAAGTTATTGAATACGATAATAGAGAACAGGGTTACGAACAATAAGGTACTACCAGTAGGGGAACTAGGGCCTAGTAGGATCTTAAATTCCGAGTGTAAAGTTTTCAGTAAAGATCTTCATATAAAGTACAGTCGGTTTGGGAGTATTCAGTAGGCTACTGGAATTATAAAAAGTCCAATAAATGTTGATAGTCAATTAAGCTGTATATTTATAAGGGAGGTAGATGGGTCAAATACAGAGAATAAGTTAGTTATCATTTTCAGTTTATCTGGTGAGCTTCATATTTTAAACCCTCTTGCTCTTTTATTCTAGGGGTATAAGTGAAGTAATTTATTATAACAAATAGTATAAATGTCAAGAAGAAGAATAAATATAGGTTAAGTCACAATAAAGGTGATATTTGTGGGATTAAAAAATACTAAATAATCTTAGTTACTTAAGCTTGACAAGCTCATGTTATCAATTAACTAATTTTTTCATTAAGAATAGGCGTTACTATTATAATAAATTTAAAAGATTTACACTTACTTTCAGTCACTTAATGATTCTTCTCTTATAGAATTAATTCAGTTAAGAAAAGCGTCCACTGAAACAGATTCTACCACAATAGGTATAAAACTGTGGTTTGCTCCACAAATCTCTGAACACTGACCATAAAACAAACCTGGTCGGTTTATTAAAAACCTAACTTGGTTTAGTCGGCCCGGGATAGCATCCGCCTTCACCCCCAGTGAAGGTACAGTCCACGAATGAATTACATCAGCAGCTGTAATTAGAACACGAACTTGTGTATTTATAGGTAAAACTGCGCGGTTGTCTACATCTAATAACCGGAAGTTGTTATCAGAGAGCTCATTGGTAGGGATTATATACGAATCAAATTCAATCTGCTGAAAATCCGAGTACTCATAACTCCAGTATCATTGGTGGCCGATTGTCTTTAAAGTGATAGCAGGTTCATTTACTTCATCTAGTAGATATAAAAGCCGAAGTGAGGGGAAAGCAATAAACAATAAAATAATAGCTGGTAGTATAGTTCAAATAATTTCAATAGTTTGTCCTTCTAGTAGAAAGCGATTAACAAATTTATTAGTTATTAAAGAACATATTATATAGCCTACAATAGTGACGATAAGTGTAAGTACAATTATAGCATGATCGTGGAAGAAAATTAATTGTTCTATTAGAGGAGAGGCTCCATCTAAAAATCCTAAATAACCTCATGTTGCCATTATTTCTAAAAGAAGATATAATCTTCATGTATGGAGCTTAAATCCATTGCACTTTTCTGCCATTTTAGAAATTAGTAATCATAGGGATTTCCATATAACTATGGTCAGCTGGCGGTAGATCGTGTTGTCACTCAACTGAGGTAGGGAGGAATATATAGAATAATACAGGCCGGGCAGCTGTAAATGCTTCTCAAATAATTACAACGAATCCCATTACTCCCACTAAAGAGATAGTAGACCCAATTGAAGATAATACATTTCAAGCTGTGTACGCATCAGGGTAGTCAGAATAGCGTCGAGGTATTCCTCTTAGCCCTAAGAAGTGTTGTGGGAAGAATGTGATATTTACCCCAATAAATATAACAATAAAATGAACTTTTAGTCAAGTAGGGTTCAATGTTATTCCTGTAAATAATGGGAACCAGTGGGCGATTCCCGCGAAGATAGCGAATACTGCTCCCATGGATAAAACATAGTGGAAGTGGGCAACAACATAATAGGTATCATGTAGAATGATATCAATAGATGAATTAGCTAACACAACTCCCGTTAGACCTCCTACTGTAAACAGGAAAATAAATCCTAAGGCTCACATTAAAGAAGGTGAGTAAGTAAGTCGAGCTCCGTGTAAAGTACCTAATCAACTGAAAATTTTAATTCCTGTAGGAACAGCAATAATTATAGTTGCAGAAGTGAAATAAGCCCGTGTATCAACGTCTATACCTACTGTAAACATATGATGAGCTCACACCACGAACCCTAGTACTCCAATTGCTAACATGGCATAAATCATTCCTAGGGTCCCAAAGGTTTCTTTTTTTCCTGACTCTTGACTAACAATGTGAGAGATCAGCCCAAACCCGGGTAAAATTAAAATATAAACCTCTGGGTGACCGAAGAACCAAAATAAATGTTGATATAATACAGGATCCCCTCCTCCAGCTGGGTCGAAAAATGATGTATTTAAATTACGATCTGTAAGTAATATAGTAATAGCTCCTGCTAGTACTGGTAGAGATAATAGTAAAAGGATGGCTGTAATGAAAACAGCTCAGACAAATAATGGCATTCGGTCTATTGTCATACCATTAGATCGTATATTAATAACTGTTGTAATGAAGTTTACTGCTCCTAGAATCGAGGAAGCCCCAGCTATGTGCAAAGAAAAAATACCTAAATCGACCGAAGCTCCTGCATGGGCAATTCCGGCTGCTAAAGGTGGGTACACAGTTCATCCTGTTCCTACCCCTCTTTCTACTATACCTCTGGAAAGGAGTAGAGTTAGGGCAGGTGGTAACAACCAAAAACTTATATTATTTATTCGGGGGAAGGCCATATCTGGGGCCCCTAACATTAAAGGGACTAGCCAGTTTCCAAATCCTCCAATTATAATTGGTATAACTATAAAGAAAATTATAATAAAGGCGTGAGCTGTAACCACAACATTGTAAATCTGATCGTCTCCAATTAGTCTACCAGGTTGCCCCAACTCTGCTCGAATAATTAAACTAAGGGCTGTTCCTACTATTCCTGATCATGCCCCTAGGATAAAATATAACGTTCCAATGTCTTTATGATTTGTAGAAAATAATCATCGTCGCGT